CCAATATCAATCCTTTTTATTTCAAGGCGAGGATTCAACCACTTACCCAGCATCAAGGGACTATTCGTACGTTGCTGAATAGAAATAAGGAATATCCATCTTTTCTGATTTTGTCATCATCCGATTGTTTTCGAATTGGCCCATTCAATGGTTCGAAATCTCACAAAGTGACAAAAGAATTAATTAAAGAAGATCCCCCGATTCCCATTAGGAATTCATTGGGTCCCTTAGGGATTGTACCTAAAATCACGAATTTTTATTCATTTTACTATTTCTATTTATTCTATTTAATAACTCATAATCAGATCTTGTTAAATAAATATTTGCTACTTGACAATTTCAAACAGACTTTCCAAAGACTTCCATATTATTTAATGGATGAAAATGGAAGAATTTATAATCCCGATTCATGCATCATTTTGAATCCATTCGATTTGAATTGGTGCTTTCGCCCTCACGATTATTGTGAGGAGACATCCACAATAATTAGCCTTGGACAGTTTATTTGTGAAAATGTATGTATATCCAAATACGGACCACACATAAAATCGGGTCAAGTTCTAATTGTTCACGTTGACTCCTTAGTAATAAGATCAGCTAAGCCTCATTTGGCTACTCCAAGAGCAACTGTTCATGGCCATTGTGGAGAAATCCTTTATGAAGGAGATACATTAGTTACATTTATATATGAAAAATCGAGATCGGGTGATATAACACAAGGTCTTCCAAAAGTGGAACAAGTGTTAGAGGCGCGTTCGATTGATTCAATATCGATGAACCTAGAAAAGAGGGTTGAAGGTTGGAACGAACGTATAACAAGAATTCTTGGAATTCCTTGGAGATTCTTGATTGGCGCTGAACTAACCATAGCGCAAAGTCGTATCTCTTTGGTTAATAAGATCCAAAAGGTTTATCGATCCCAGGGGGTGCAGATCCATAATAGGCATATAGAGATTATTGTACGTCAAATAACATCAAAAGTGTTGGTTTCAGAAGATGGAATGTCTAATGTTTTTTCACCTGGAGAACTTATCGGATTGTTGCGAGCAGAACGAACAGGGCGCGCTTTGGAAGAAGCGATCTGTTACCGAGCCATCTTATTGGGAATAACGAGGGCGTCTCTGAATACTCAAAGTTTCATATCCGAAGCGAGTTTTCAAGAAACCGCTCGAGTTTTAGCAAAAGCCGCTCTACGAGGTCGTATTGATTGGTTGAAAGGCCTGAAAGAGAACGTTGTTCTGGGGGGGATGATGCCTGTTGGTACCGGATTCAAAGGATTAGTCCAACGTTCAAGGCAACACAGCAACATTCCTTTGGAAATCAAGAAGAAGAATCTATTCGAGGAGGAAATGGAAATGAGAGATATTTTGTTCCACCACATAGAATTATTTAGTTCTTGCATCCCCAAAAATTTACCTGATACATCAGAACGATCATTTACGGAATTTCATGACAGATTCATTCTTTTCTTTTAACTATCTAGTCCTGGTCATTTGATTTGGTAATAAAGATAATAACGAATAGAAAGCAATTAGTGACTTGAACCATGTATTAACGTAACGGTCAATCTCCGGTAGAAGGTTCCCTCGGAACAATTATTTATTTCAGGTACCTCTTAAAAAAAAAAAAAGAAAGAGAAAGTGTGGGGAGAAATGACAAGAAGATATTGGAACATGAATTTGGAAGAGATGATGGAAGCAGGAGTTCATTTTGGTCATGGTACTAGAAAATGGAATCCTAGAATGGCACTTTACATCTCTGCAAAGCGTAAAGGTATTCATATTACAAATCTTACTAGAACTGCTCGTTTTTTGTCAGAAGCCTGTGATTTAGTTTTTGATGCAGCGAGTATAGGAAAACACTTCTTAATAGTTGGTACCAAAAATAAAGCAGCTGATTCAGTAGCATCAGCTGCAATAAGAGCTCGGTGTCATTATGTTAATAAAAAATGGCTCGGTGGTATGTCAACGAATTGGTCCACTACAGAAATGAGACTTCATAGATTCAGGGACTTGAGATCGGAACAAAATACGGGGAAACTCAACTGTCTCCCGAAAAGAGATGTAGCAATGTTGAAGAGGCAATTATCTCAATTGCAAACATATCTGGGTGGGATCAAATATATGACGGGGTTACCCGATATTGTAATCATCGTTGATCAGCAAGAAGAATATACGGCTCTTCGAGAATGTCTGACTTTGGGGATTCCGACAATTTGTTTAATCGACACAAATTGTGACCCGGATCTCGCAGATATTTCGATTCCAGCGAACGATGACGCTATAGCTTCAATCCGATTGATTCTTAACAAATTAGTATCCGCAATTTGTGAGGGCCGTTCTAGCTATATAAGAAATTGTTGATTAATAATAGGATAAGTCAATGACTTTGGAAACTCCATAAATGGATTGAATCGGTTACTATCCCTGAGTCTCAAAAAAGAGATAAAAATTGCTGGGAATATTATGCGATCGCTTGGTATCCGAAATATACGATTAAAGCAGGCGAGTTGAGAAAGAGATAAGAGATGGCTGAATCAAAATAATTCCTTTTTAAGTTCTATTTCTGTCAGAGGGCAATATGAATGTTCGACCCTGTTCCATCAACTCACTAAAAGTGTTATACGATATATCCGATGTGGAAGTAGGCCAACATTTTTATTGGCAAATAGGGAGTTTCCAAGTCCATGCCCAAGTACTTATCACTTCTTGGGTTGTAATTGCTATCTTATTAGGTTCAGCCACTATAGCTGTTCGGAATCCACAAACCATTCCAACCGACGGTCAGAATTTCTTCGAATATGTCCTTGAATTCATTCGAGACTTGAGCAAAACTCAGATTGGAGAAGAATATGGTCCTTGGGTTCCCTTTATTGGAACTATGTTCCTATTTATTTTTGTTTCTAACTGGTCAGGTGCTCTTTTACCCCGGAAAATCATACAGTTACCGCATGGGGAGTTAGCTGCGCCCACGAATGATATAAATACTACTGTTGCTTTAGCTTTACCTACGTCAGTGGCATATTTCTATGCGGGTCTTACCAAAAAAGGATTGGGTTATTTCGGTAAATACATTCAACCAACTCCAATACTTTTACCAATTAACATCCTAGAAGATTTCACAAAACCTTTATCACTTAGTTTTCGACTTTTCGGGAATATATTAGCTGATGAATTAGTAGTTGTTGTTCTTGTTTCTTTAGTACCTTCGGTGGTTCCTATACCCGTCATGTTCCTTGGATTATTCACAAGCGGGATTCAAGCTCTTATTTTTGCAACTTTAGCCGCAGCTTATATAGGCGAATCCATGGAGGGTCATCATTGACTAGCTTCCGAAATGGTCTTTTTTTTTTCTCAAAAAAAAAAAAGAAGCTTATCCCAACTCATGGGCGTCTCAAGATAATTGACTCGGGGAACATGATATATACAAATACCGGTATATACGATCTAGAGTAGGAGCAAGAAAAAAAAAAATGTACGATATTAGAGAATTGTAAAAAAAAAAAGGAAAGAGATCGAAAAGATCTTTTTCCTAAGATTCCTGTCCTGTTTGGCCCATTTATGTCATACCTCTCCAATCGATATTCTATTTATATTTGTTCATTCAGTCAATTACGATTCATAATTTAAATAAGAATTGTTATGTTATCTGTTTCCGATGTGCGCCTAAACAAAAAAAAAAAGAAAAACTATATATATTATTAAGTTAGGTAGGTCTAGCTAGGTATATGTAAGGGCTATAAGTCAATCCCCGTATATGTTTCGAAGAATGATTCTAGAATCCGATTCAATACAAGATACAGATAGTTTGTTTACATTATGAAAGAAACACATGTATATGTGCTATTAGATATTCACTAGTTATATATGGGCTACCCATATATTTCCCATCCCACTGAATTTAGATGGATGCCAATGCAAGCCCTTCCGTTTTATCTGTAACTGTGGATTGAATGAATAAACAAATGAAGTCAAGCATATCGAAGAGAAAGAGTGGAGAATTGAAAGAATGGAATGGTTCGGAACAAAGAAATGGAAGAATTAGAATCGTATAGATTTACAAAGACTCCATGGATAGGAACTAAAAACGAGATATCGAAGTAGTTCTGATGATTCAGTAATATTGTCATTTCAATTCAGAGTTCTTAGTTTTTTTTTTTTCCGGATAGGTCTTAGTGATGTTAAGTAATAATTCATTGGTTGATTGTATCATTAACCATTTCTTTTTTTTTTTGTACGAGGAACTTAATATGAATCCACTGATTTCTGCTGCTTCCGTTATTGCTGCTGGATTGGCTGTAGGACTTGCTTCTATTGGACCTGGAGTTGGTCAAGGTACTGCTGCGGGACAAGCCGTAGAAGGTATCGCAAGACAACCAGAAGCAGAAGGTAAAATACGAGGTACTTTATTGCTTAGTCTGGCTTTTATGGAAGCTTTAACGATTTACGGACTGGTCGTGGCATTAGCGCTTTTATTTGCGAATCCTTTTGTTTAATCCTATAAATTGAAAAATACATACTTCCATTTTCTTATTTGATTGCCGTGGGCTTGTCGAATTATATCAAAACTTCATCCCTACAATCACTTCTTCGTTGAGACAATATCCCCCGGATGGATTGATTTGAGGATGAGGAATTAACATAGCAGACCCACTCGATTTCTTCCCTCCCATTCTTATTCTTAATGGAAACTTTTTTTTTTTACTTTTAGGAAGTGTTGCAACGAACGAGGTATTTCTCAATTGACATGAGACCTGGGACTAATAAATAGATTAGGAATTTAGAAAAAAATGTTTATTAAAAATTATTCATATTTATAATAAGGAAATTCATAATAATAATAAAAAAGAAATCAATAAAAAAAGGGGGGCGAAGTGATACAAAAGGAACTCTGTTCAAATTTGTTAGTCCTATCTATAAGAGGAAAGCATATGAAAAATGTAACCGATTCTTTCGTTTCCTTGGGTCATTGGCCATCCGCTGGGGGTTTCGGGTTTAATA